ATAAAAAATACCCACCAATAATGGAAGAGAAGCAAGCAAAGTATAAAATAATAAATAAACACCAGCCTGAARACGCTCAGGCTGATATCCTCAACCCAAAATTAAAAACAAAGTAGGAATCAAGCTACCCTCAAAAAATAAGTAAAAGGAAAATAAATCCAATYTCCCAAATGTACAACATAATATAATCAACAAAAAAATAATAATTGTTAAAAAAAAACAAGAATAAAAATCAAAACGAAAAACTATTTCTCTAGCCAATACTATAAGTACACAAATTCAAAAACTTAACAAAATTAAACCATAAGAAATATAATCAAATCCAAATATATAACCCAAATTACATCAACAAAAAAAATAAGGAAAAACAAAAATAAATATAAAAGAAACCAAAAACAAAAAAGAATGAATTATTCACCAAAATTTTTTCAATAAACATAAAGGGATTAAAAAAATTACAAAAAATAAAAACCTTAACATTGAAATACTCCATAAGATTGAAAATAATCATTACCATATCCACGAACTATAGAAACTAAAATAGATAAACCCAGAGCACCTTCACATACAGAAAAAGTAAGAAAAACAACAACAAAATACAATTCATAATTAAAAAAAATCAAATAATAATACAAAATAAAAAATAAAATCAAAACTATAAATTCTAATCTCAATAAAGTAATTAACAAATGCTTACGACTAGAAGAAAAAACCCATATACCACAAAAAAAAATTAAAGAAAAATAAGAAAGTATAACCATTAAATGTTTTAATAATTTAACAAAAATATTGGTCTTGTAAACCAAAAATAAGAATTCACCTTTTAAAACATCAAAGAAAAGAAAAATCCCATCATTAATCCCCAAAATTAATATTTTTAATAAACTATTCCTTGAAATTAGTCAAATAATATCAATAAGAATCACATTAAGAATAATATTTACACAAATAAATCATCCATTAGCAATAGGAATACTACTATTAATACAAACAGTTCTAGTATGTCTAATAAGAGGAATATTATCACAATCATTCTGATTTGCTTATATTATATTCCTAATTTTTATTGGAGGTATATTAGTACTATTTATCTACGTAACAAGATTAGCATCAAACGAAATATTAACATTATCTACAAAAATAATAATTATAGGAATAATAAGAATAATATTATTATCACTAACAACCAAAGATTGAATAAAAATAAATAATTCAGAAATAATAACAAATGAAGTACTAAATTTAATTAATGAAAATCAAACCCAATTAAATAAACTCTACAATAAACCTAACGGAAAATTAACAATTATGCTAGCATCATATTTATTCTTAGCATTAATTACAGTTGTAAAAATTACTAATATTACAAAAGGACCACTACGACAAATAAAATAATAATGAATAAACCTTTACGATCAAATCACCCATTATTAAAAATTATAAATAATGCATTAGTAGATTTACCTACCCCATCAAATATCAGAACATGATGAAATTTTGGATCACTTCTGGGAATTTGCTTAATCATACAAATCATAACAGGACTATTTCTAGCAATACACTATTGTCCAAACATCGATAATGCATTCTCAAGAATTGTACATATTTGCCGAGACGTAAACTATGGATGAATAATACGAACAACACATGCAAACGGGGCATCAATATTTTTCATATGTATTTACATTCATATTGGACGGGGATTATACTATGGATCACATAAATTTAAATATACATGAACAGTAGGAGTAATCATCCTATTCTTAACAATAGGAGCTGCATTCATAGGATATGTTTTACCATGAGGACAAATATCATTCTGGGGAGCTACTGTAATCACTAATTTATTATCAGCAGTACCATACTTAGGAATTGATATAGTCCAATGAGTATGAGGAGGATTTGCAGTAGATAATGCAACACTAAACCGATTCTTCACCTTCCATTTTCTATTACCATTTATTATTACAGCAATAGTAATAATTCATTTATTATTTCTACATCAAACAGGGTCTAATAATCCAATAGGATTAAACAGAAATATTGACAAAATTCCATTCCACCCTTATTTTACTATCAAAGACACTGTGGGATTCACAATAATATTTATAATTTTATCAATTTTATCACTAAAAGAACCTTATATCCTTGGAGATCCAGATAATTTTACACCAGCAAATCCATTAGTAACACCTGTACATATTCAACCAGAATGATATTTCCTATTTGCATATGCAATTCTACGTTCTATTCCCAATAAATTAGGGGGAGTAATTGCACTAGTAATATCAATTATAATTTTAATAATTATACCATTAATAAAATCAAAATTCCAAGGAATACAATTCTACCCAATAAATCAAATAATATTTTGAACAATAGTAAACATAATTATACTATTAACATGAATTGGAGCACGTCCAGTAGAGGAACCATATGTATTAACAGGCCAAATTCTAACCGTAAGATATTTTTCATACTTCATAATAATACCAATAATTACAAAATACTGAGAAAAAAAAATCAAATAATTAAAAAGCTTATGAAAGCAAGTGCCTTGAAAGCACAAAAAAGAAGTTAAATTCTTCTATTAATTTACATACTCAATTTAATACAATTAAAAAAAGAAAAAATAAAAATTTTTACCCCAATAAAAAATAATAAATAATTTAAAGACAAAGGTAAATAAACCTTTCAAGCCAAATTTATTAACCTATCATAACGAAAACGAGGAACCGTGCCACGAACCCAAATAAATAAAAAAGAAATAAAAGACAATTTTAAATAAAAAAATAAAGTGTGTATATCACATCCTAAAAAAATTACACAAAATAATATTCTCATAAATAAAATACTAGAATATTCAGCCAAAAAAATCAAAGCAAACCCACCCGCTCTATATTCAACATTAAATCCAGAAACCAATTCAGACTCACCCTCAGCAAAATCAAAAGGAGTACGATTAGTCTCTGCTAAACAAGAAGAAAATCAAACTAAACCTAAAGGGAATGAAAAAAAAATTAATCAAAAATAATTCTGAAAATAATAAAAAAAAATTAAATTATATCTACCAACCAAAAAAACAAAAGACAATAAAATTAAAGCCAAACTTACCTCATAAGAAATAGTTTGAGCTACCGCACGTAAACCCCCTAATAAAGAATAATTAGAATTTGAAGACCAGCCCGCAATTATTAATGTATAAACACCCAATCTAGTACAACTAAGAAAAAATAATAAACCAAAATCAAAAGAAATAAAACCTCTGAAATAAGGATATAACAATCATACTAATAAAGATAAAAATAAACCAAAAATAGGAGAAAAATAATAAGACAAATAATTGGATATAAAAGGAAAAATTTGTTCCCTAGAAAATAACTTAATTGCATCTCTAAAAGGTTGAAAAATCCCAATAAAACCAACCTTATTAGGGCCCCTACGAATATGAATATAACCTAAAACCCTACGTTCAAGTAAAGTAAGGAAAGCTACCCCAACTATAATAAAAATCATTAATAAAAAAAAAATAACCAAAAGAAAGAAAACACTTAAAAACATTTACTATTTATAGAAAAATAATCTATATAAAAAGATTCTAAATCCAACACACTTATCTGCCAAAATAGTAATTACTATTAATCAGAAAAATAAAATTATTCAAAACATATGGTCCTTTCGTACTAAAATGTTTAAAATTATTATAGATAGAAACCAACCTGGCTCACACCGGTTTGAACTCAGATCATGTAAGATTTTAAAGGTCGAACAGACCTAATATAATAGCACCTACACCAAAAATTAATCTTAATCCAACATCGAGGTCGCAAAATCTTTTGTCAATATGAACTCTTAAAAAGAATTACGCTGTTATCCCTAAGGTAATTTAGTCTTATAATCAACATAAATGGATCAAATACATATAAATAAATATAAAATAAATAAAAAGAGTTAATTAAATCTTTCCATCACCCCAACAAAATAAATTTTTACATTAGAAATTCTCATACAAAAAAAATAAAAATATATAAAACTCTATAGGGTCTTCTCGTCCCAAAAAAACATTTAGGCATTTTAACCTAAAATTTAAGTTCAAAAAAAAAATAAAGACAGTTAACACCTCGTCAAACCATTCATTCCAGCCTACAATTAAAAGACTAATGATTATGCTACCTTTGCACGGTCAAAATACCGCGGCCCTTCAATATTCAGTGGGCAGGCCATACATCAAAATATATTCAAGAAGAGATGTTTTTGATAAACAGGCGAGTGAAATAAATTGCCTAGTTCCTCTAAAAATCTTAACAAAAACCAAACAAAATAAATAACAATAATATACTAATTAAATAATAATTACAATAAATAAAAAATTAATTAAAACATCTCAATAAAAAACTTAAAAACAATAAAAATATAAAAATCAAAAATTAAAATTTTAACATAATCAAATTGATAGTTAACATAAAACCCACAAAAATAAAACAAAGAAAATTTTATAAAAATATATAAAAGAGCTAATCCCCCAATACATAAGCATTAAATAAAAAAAAACTAATAATAAAGAAAAATTAAAATCAATACTTGAATTAAATTCATTTCCCGAAAAACCAGATACCATAAAAAACGAATAACATTTCATTACCAAAAAAATATAACTAATGTTTATAAAACAACAACTAAAATATTTAATTAACTCATCTAAAATCGGGAATCAAAATATATATAAAAAAATTCAATAAACCCTGATACACAAGGTACAATAAAATAAATCAACTTAATAAGTAACAAAAATAAACCTCTACAGTACAAATAAACTATAATAGAAAAATTAAATCAAAAATATATACAATAACAAAAAAATAATTTCATCAATACAAGATACATAAACAAAAAAAAATAAATTATTTATAAACAAGCTATACTGAATTGAACAGTACAATTATCAACGTAAATGAAACTCCTAACTAAAAATTAACTTGATCATTCCAGCCACACCTTCCGGTACAACCACTATGTTACGACTTATCTCGAATAAATAACGAGAGTGACGGGCGATGTGTACACATTCTAGAAACTAAATCATCAATACAATCTAAAATAATAATTACATTCAAATCCAATTTCATATCAAAATTACACTCAATAATCCAAAAATAAATATAAAAGTAACCCATTTCCACTTAATCATAAATTGCACCTTGACCTGAAATAACTTAAAGTAAAATACAGAAAATTATAAACACTATAAAGATCCTCAATACAACGGCGGTATACAAATCAATAAATCAAGTAAGGTCCAACGAGGATTATCGATAAAAGAACAGGTTCCTCTGAACAGAATAAAATACTGCCAAATTCTTTAAGTTTCAAGACCATATCTATTACTACTCAGGTTAAATAATTAACATCAAAAATAATAGGGTATCTAATCCTAGTTTTTATTAAAGACTTCGTAGCTTCAAAACAAAATAAATTAACTAAAAAAAAAAATAAAATTTCACCTAATAAATATAAACATAAATTAAATAATAACAATTAAACTACTTTAACCAAAAATATTCAATTGCATTCAATGTATAACCGCAGTTGCTGGCACAAATTTAACTAATACTATAAAACATTACCAAATCTAAGACACCTTAATTTATAATAATAAATACTGCGAAACAAAAACAAATACCATTTAGGAAAAAACAATCATGCAAAAACTTACATATAAAACAAGCAAGAAATAAATAAATTAACAAGAATAAAACTATTATAAAGCAAATCAAAAATCTCAGGAACAAAATCGTAAACAAAGAAATGAGCAATAAAAAACAAAAAAAAGCAATTAATAAAACCGAAATTTTTCCATCCATAAATAAAATTTTTCTTGCCCAACTAAATAGATAAAACTTTCCAAAAATAAATTCAAAAATAAAACTATTCTAAGGTATAAATTAAATTTACGGATCGATCCCTTAATAATAGTTCCATTGAATATAAGGAGTAATAACACTTTCCTAGATCTCATTTTTTTTTTATTATATAAATGAGATCAGGAAAGTGTTATTACTCTTTATAGTTTAATATAAGAATTTAAATACATGTACCAATTATTGGATCATATTAATTATTATTATATAAGAATTAAATTACAAGATAATTATTATTGGTTAGTATAATATAATGTATTTAATTAATAGGTAATACTATTCTATTTAAATATAAAATGTATTTAAATAAGATTCCATATATTCAACTAAATTCCTTATATATATATACTCTATTTTTTTCTATATAGAGCTATATGATATATAGGTTTAAAGTGTATAAACATAAGAATTTATATTAATATGGCAAAAAAAAAATATTATCAACGGACAAACAAGTTTTAACCAGAAAATAAGTTTCAAGCCAAATAAAAAAAAAGTTCTATAAAATAATAAAA